AATGAAGTGCCTGAAAAAGGGTTATCTTGATAGGATAAATAATGTAAAAACCTTACCTTCATTATATTAGATAGAATCAAACTATCCCGAATAGTTTCAAAAACTAATATGCATCATACACCTTAATATATAAGAAAGATAAGCTAATTTAAGCTAATGGGTTCATACCCCAAAAATAGAGGATTTAATACTCTTCTTTCTAGTGACCATCAATTTAAAAAAAACCCTTTTCCTATCATCATTGATGATAGGTTCTATAATCTCCATTTCATCTAATACATGATTGGGGATTTGAATAGGTTTAGAAATAAATCTATTATCATTTATTCCTTTAATGGTAAATGAGAAAAATTTGATGATGAATGAATCATCAATTAAATATTTTATTGTGCAGGTAGTAGCCTCAGCAATATTATTGTTTTCGATTTTAATAATCGTAATAAAAATCCCAGTAGGGTGAGAAAAAGAGGGGATAATTCCCTCAATAATAATTAGTTCAAGATTGTTAATTAAAGTTGGAGCCGCTCCCTTTCACCTTTGATTTCCTGAAGTTATAAAAACCTCAAGATGAATTAATTGTATAATCTTAATGACTTGACAAAAAATTGCCCCTATAGTAGTTCTATCTTATTGTATTGGAAAAACTATATTCACTTTAGCAACATCTGTTTCAAGAATTATTTTAGGGGCAATCGGAGGACTTTATCAAACCTCAATCCGCCAGGTTATGGCATATTCATCAATTAGACATCTAGGGTGAATAATTAGATCAATATTAATCAGTGAGTTAATATGGGAATTCTATTTTATTATTTACAGAACATTAAGTTCAGTTATAGTATTGATATTTAACCAGTCAAAACTGTATAATATTGGACAATTATTTACCCTAAGAAGATATAGAATTGAATCTAAATTCATTATTATCATTTCTATGTTATCACTAGGGGGAATACCTCCTCTATTAGGGTTCTTACCTAAATGATTAATTGTACAAACAATACTAGAAAATGGAATAACATCAACAGTCTCAATTATAGTAATTTTAACCTCAATTAATATCTACTATTACATACGAATTTCATTTGCATCCATCATTTTAAACAGTAACGAAAGAATATGATCAGCTAATATTAAACCAAAAACTTTTAAGGTAGTTATTCCTATAATAGCAATTATTTCAAGACTAGGATTAGTTAGAACAACAAGTCTAATTTCTTATTTCTAATTGAAAGGACTTAAGTTAAAAAAACTAACAACCTTCAAAGTTGAAATTATAAGAAAGGAACCTTTTAGGCCTTAGTAAATCTTATTACACCCCTAGTTTTGCAAACTAGAATCATTTTTGAATATAAAACCAATAGTAAAGGAGACATCAATCTCATAAATAGATTTACAGTCTATCACCTTAATTTCAGCCACTTCACTGAATAAGTGGCTCCTCTCAACAAATCATAAAGACATCGGAACTTTATACTTTTTGTTTGGAGCATGGGCGGGGGTAGTAGGAACCTCAATAAGTATATTAATCCGAATAGAACTTGGACAAACAGGTCAACTAATTGGTGATGATCAAATCTATAATGTAATCATTACATCCCATGCTTTCATTATAATTTTCTTTATAGTTATACCAATCATAATTGGAGGATTTGGAAATTGATTAATCCCTCTAATGATTGGTGCCCCCGACATAGCCTTTCCCCGGATAAATAACATAAGATTTTGATTATTACCCCCTTCATTAACCTTACTAATTACATCTTCAATAATTAACATAGGTGTAGGGACAGGGTGAACAGTTTATCCTCCATTAGCGGGATCTATTGCTCATAATGGAGGTTCTGTAGATCTAGCAATCTTCTCACTTCACCTGGCGGGAGTATCATCAATTCTAGGAGCAGTAAATTTTATTACTACAACCATCAATATACGATCGAGTAAAATAACTTTTGATCAAACACCATTATTTGTTTGATCAGTTATTATTACAGCACTACTTTTACTTTTATCATTACCGGTTCTAGCTGGAGCCATTACAATACTATTAACAGATCGAAATCTAAATACATCATTTTTTGACCCTGCAGGTGGAGGTGACCCCCTTTTATATCAACATTTATTTTGATTCTTTGGTCACCCTGAAGTTTACATTTTAATTCTACCGGGATTTGGTATCATTTCACATATTGTATACCAAGAAAGAGGTAAAATTGAATCATTTGGAACTTTAGGAATAATTTATGCTATACTATCAATTGGACTAATAGGATTTATTGTTTGAGCACACCACATATTTACAGTAGGAATGGATGTCGACACTCGAGCATATTTTACATCAGCAACAATAATTATTGCAGTACCAACAGGTATTAAAGTATTTAGATGAATAGCAACATTATACGGATCAAACCTTAAAATAAATCCAACCTTATTATGATCTCTTGGATTTATTTCCCTATTTACTATTGGAGGTTTAACAGGATTAGTATTAGCAAATTCATCATTAGATATCATTCTTCATGATACATACTATGTAGTAGCACATTTTCACTATGTATTATCCATAGGAGCAGTATTTGCCATCATAGGAGGTTTAATTCAATGATATCCCCTATTTACAGGATTAACATTGAATAACAAATGATTAAAAATTCAATTCACAATTATATTTATGGGGGTAAACATAACATTCTTTCCCCAACATTTCTTAGGATTAGCAGGTATGCCTCGTCGATACTCAGATTATCCTGATGCTTATTCATCATGAAATAGAATTTCAAGAATAGGATCAACTATTTCAGTAATTGGAATCATTATATTTATTATTATTATATGAGAAAGAATAATTACAAATCGAATAGTAATATTTACAGAAAATATACCAAGATCAAATGAATGGCTACAAAATAATCCACCTGCAGAACACAGCTACTCAGAAATTGCACTAATCACAAGATTCTAATATGGCAGATTAGTGCAATAGATTTAAGATCTATATAAAAAGATTAAACTTTTATTAGAAATGGCTACCTGATCTCAAATTTCCTTACAAGACAGAGCATCCCCTTTAATAGAACAATTATCATTCTTCCACGACCATACAATAATTATTTTATTAATAATTACCACTATTGTAAGTTATAATTTAAGATACATTGTAGTAATAAAATATAAAAATCGAAACATACTTAGTGATCACATAATTGAAACCATCTGAACTATAATTCCAGCAATTACGTTAATTTTCATTGCCTTACCATCTCTAAAATTACTTTACATGTTAGATGATTATAATGATACAATAATCACTATTAAAACTATCGGACGACAATGATATTGAAGATATGAATATTCAGACTTCACAGAACTAGAATTTGACACTTATATATTATATGAAAATGATTTAAACCCTAATAGATTCCGACTTTTAGATGTAGATAATCGAACAGTACTACCAATAAACTCCGAAATCCGGATGTTAATAAGTGCTTCAGATGTTTTACACTCTTGAACTATTCCAGCAATAGGAATTAAAGTAGATGCAACACCCGGTCGTATTAACCAAGGAACATTCTCCATTAACCGACCAGGATTATATTTTGGTCAATGTTCAGAAATCTGTGGAGCAAACCATAGATTTATACCCATCTTGTTAGAAAGAACTTCAATTAAATTATTCATTAAATGATTATCAGAAATAATTTAAGAAATTAGTTAAATTTATAACATTAGAGTGTCAAACTAAAATTACTCTTCATAAGTATTTCTTAAACATTAGGTGACTGAAAGTAAGTGATGGTCTCTTAAACCAATAAATAGTAAATAACAACTACTCCTAATGAAGAGACAAGTCTGAATCCCTCAAATATCACCAATAATATGATTTTCACTATTCATTTTATTTTCATTTACAATAATTACATTTAATCAATTAATATTTTTCTCATTTAAAACAAATAAAATAATTTCATTAAATGAGAAAATATTAAATAACAACAGAATAACTCATTGAAAATGATAACTAACTTATTTTCAACATTTGACCCCTCCACTAGACTATTTAACTTATCAATTAATTGATTAAGAACATTTATAGGAATTCTAATAATCCCAAACATGTTCTGATTCAACTCATCACGAATTCAATTGTTATGGAATAAACTAAGTTTAAATCTTCATAATGAATTAAAAACATTAATTGGAATTAAATCATTCAATGGTACAACTCTTATTTTCATTTCAATATTCATTATATTAATATTTAATAATTTTATAGGATTATTTCCATATATTTTCACCAGCTCAAGACACATAGTAATAACATTTTCAATTGCACTACCAATATGATTAAGATTTATATTATTCGGATGAATCAATAACACAAAACATATATTAGCACACTTAGTTCCTCAAGGAACACCAATAGCACTAATATCATTTATAGTATTAATTGAAACTATTAGAAACATTATTCGACCAGGAACCTTAGCAATTCGACTAGCAGCGAATATAATTGCAGGTCATTTATTACTTACATTAATAGGAAATACAGGACCCTCAATACATCATAATATTCTAATTATCCTAATCACAAGACAAATAATACTACTAATTCTAGAATCAGCAGTTGCCTTAATTCAAGCATATGTATTTTCAATTCTAAGAGCCCTTTATTCTAGTGAATCTTATTAAACTTATGATAATAAATAACAATCACCCCTTCCATCTAGTAGACTATAGCCCATGACCAATTACTGGAGCAATTGGAGCTATGATTTTAACATCAGGAATAACAAAATGATTCCATCTATTCGATATAAGCTTATTATTAATTGGACTTACAATTACAACTTTAACCATAATTCAATGATGACGAGATATTATTCGAGAAGGAACATATCAAGGATTACACACTAAACCCGTTTCAATTGGTCTACGATGGGGAATAATCCTATTCATTACATCAGAAGTCTTATTTTTTGTATCCTTCTTTTGAGCTTTCTTCAGAAGTAGTATTATACCCACTATTAACCTAGGAATAATATGACCACCAAATGGAATTAAACCGTTCAATCCAATACAAATTCCATTACTTAATACAACAATTCTACTAGCATCAGGAGTTACAGTAACATGAGCCCATCATAGATTGATTGAAAATAATTACACCCAAACAACCCAAAGATTGTTCTTTACAAGAATATTAGGAATCTATTTTACCATACTACAAATATATGAATATTGAGAAGCACCATTTACCATTGCGGATGCAATTTATGGATCTACATTTTTTGTAGCAACAGGATTCCATGGAATTCACGTAATTATCGGAACAACATTCTTAATTACATGTTTATTACGACATGTAATTAATCAATTCTCAGCAGAACATCATTTCGGTTTTGAAGCAGCAGCATGATACTGACACTTTGTAGACGTGGTATGACTATTCTTATACATTTCAATCTACTGATGAGGTAGATATTTTTTTAGTATAATAAAGTACAGTTAACTTCCAATTAACAAGTTTGAATTTTCAAGAAAAATAATCAAAATCATAATAATTAACTTAATAATTAGAATTACATTACCAACAATAATTATAGTAATTGCAAGAACACTATCAAAAAAAAATATTAATGATCGTGAAAAAAGTTCCCCGTTTGAATGTGGATTTGACCCAAAAAGATCGGCACGTGTACCTTTATCCATTCAATTCTTTCTAATTGCAGTTATCTTTTTAATCTTTGACATTGAAATTGTATTAATTCTACCTATAGTAATTATTCTAAAGTCCTCAAATTTAATTATCTGAACCATTTCTACAATCTCATTTTTAATAATCTTATTAAGAGGACTATATTACGAATGAACTCAAGGAGTACTAAAATGAGCAGAATAAGGGATATAGTTAATCATAACATTTGGATTGCAACCAAAAAGTATTGAACCATTCATTTATCCTTATAAATAAGAAGCGAATTATAATTGCAATCAGTTTCGACCTGAACCTAGGTAAAATTTACCCTTATTTTAATTAATTGAAGCCAAATAGAGGCATATTACTGTTAATAATATTAATGAACTAAGTTCCAATTAAAGGGATATAAAGTATTTTTAGAGCCGCTAACTCATAATTATAATGGTTTAATTCCATTAATATTCCTAATAATTTATATAGTTTAAAAAACCTTACATTTTCAATGTAAAAATAATAAGTAAATTATTTATAAATACTCAAAAACAAAAATCTCCTTAACATCTTCAATGTCACGCTCTAAACATAAGCTATTTGAGTTTAAATATAAAATATTAAAAAGATAATTAATATTCAAAAAACAAACATAAATAAATAAATCCTAAAACTTAAATCATATCAAAACTGAATATATTTAATTATATAAATAAACAAATCATATAAACCCTGACCCCCTAATAACTCACCTCAACCACAATCTAAAACCCTCAAAGTAAAAAACCCATAATTTAAAGAAGAAGGAATTAAATAACTAGTAGAAAGATAAGGTATAAATCACATTAAACCCAAAAATCTAATTATAAATAAATCGTTTAAAGAAAAATTAATAAGATATAATTTAAAAGAAGAAATTAAATAACCAAAATAAAACCCTAATGAAACCACAAAAATAGTAAACCACCTCAAATATAAAGGTAAAACAATTACATAAGGTGAGGGAAAAATTAATCAAGATAACAAGCTACCTCTAAACACAGAAACAAATAATAATATAATTATACTGACAGAAATATAATAATTATTATCATTAAAATAATAACAAGAATAATAATTATTATAACCACACATAGAAAAATAATATAAACGAAATGAATAAGAAGCAGTTAATCCAGTAGAAAAAAAATACAAAAAAAAAATTAAGAAATTAATTCAGTCAAAACAAACCAATTCAAGAATCAAGTCCCTTGAATAATACCCCGATAAAAAAGGCAAACCACAAAGTGATAATCTAGAAACATTAAAACAAACAGAAGTCAAAGGTATAAAAAAAACAACTGAACCTATAAAACGAATATCTTGACAATCCTTCAAATTATGAATCATTGAACCTGCGCACATAAATAATAAAGCCTTAAACAAAGCATGAACTAATAAATGAAAGAAAGCAACCCTATAAAACCCCATAGATAAAATACCCATTATTAAACCTAATTGACTTAATGTAGAAAGAGCAATAATCTTTTTTAGATCAAATTCAAAATTAGCCCCTAAACCAGATATAAACATAGTTAAACAACCCACAAATAATAAGAAACGACCTATACCAAAATCCATTAATAAATAATTAAACCGAATAACCAAATAAACACCTGCTGTAACAAGAGTAGAAGAATGGACAAGAGCTGATACAGGAGTAGGGGCAGCTATAGCTGCCGGTAATCAAGAAGAAAAAGGCACTTGAGCACTCTTAGTTATAGAAGCTAAAATAATTAATAAAATAATAACATTCATCTCCCAAGAACCCCCAACAAAATCATAATAAAAAATATAATTTCATCTTCCAAAATTCAACATTCAAGCAATAGAAATTAAAATAGCCACATCCCCCACACGATTAGTCAAAGCAGTTAATATACCAGCATTATAAGACCTCTCATTCTGATAATAAATAACCAAACAATAAGAAATTAAACCCAAACCATCTCAACCTAATAAAATTCTAATTAAATTTGGACTCAAAATTAAAAAAACCATTGAAAGAATAAATATTAAAACCAATAAAATAAAGCGATTCAAATTCTTTTCAGAAAATATATAATCATAACTATAATAAATAACTAAAGAAGAAATAAACATTACAAAAGAAATAAAAATCAAAGATATTCAATCTAAAATTAAAGTCATGACAACCATTGAACTATTAAGTCTAAATAACTCCCACTCAATAAACAATCTAAAATCAAAAAGCAAATAATAAATCCCAATCAAAAAAATAATAAATCTAAAAATAAATAAAATAATAAATCTTAATAAACAAATAGGCACAAAATTCACGACCTAAGATGAAAATTCATATCAATGATTCCACAAATCAATATTTTTATTAAAATACTTAAGCCTAAAAAATAAAATATTCCCCCTTAAGAAATAATAAATTTAAAGGTAATCAATGCATAATTAAAAGATGATATTCACGAAAATAACCTAAAGAATAATTATAACCTCCTCTATAATACTTCCCATGCTGAGAATAAGAATACATATACAAAGTATAAACAGCTCTAAAAAAAGATAATAAAATTAGTAAGATAAACATAAAATATGATCAAGAAATAATTCTAATCAACAATCTAAATTCACCTAATAAATTTAATGAGGGAGGTGAAGCTATTATTGAAGATCTTAATAAAAATCATCAAAGAGATATTCTAGGTATTAAATTAATTAAACCCTTATTAACCAATAATCTACGACTACCTAGTCGTTCATAAACAATATTTGATAAACAAAATAAACCAGAAGAGCATAATCCATGACCCAACATCAATACCAAAGAACCAAAACAACCCCAATAATTTATTCTCATTAAACCAACAATCACTAATCTTATATGAGATACAGATGAATAAGCAATTAGTGACCTTAAATCAACTTGACGAAAACAAATTAAACTAACAATAACACCCCCAAACAAACCAAAGACTATTAAAAAATAATTTATACCAAACCCCAAATAAGTAATAACCTTTATAACACGGAAAATACCATAACCACCCAACTTTAATAATACCCCTGCCAAAACCATTCTCCCAGAAATAGGGGCCTCAACATGAGCCCTAGGCAATCACAAATGAAACATAAATATAGGCATCCTAACCAAAAAAGCTAGAATAATAAACAAATAAAATATGAAATAAAAAGAACCAAAATCATTAAGTAAAGGAATAAATAAGCCCCCCATAACTAAACTAAATTTAAATAAAACAACTAACAAAGGTAATCTAGCAACTAAAGTATAAAAAATTAAATAAACCCCTGCCTGCAGGCGTTCAGGTTGGTAACCCCAGCCCAAAATCAAAATTAAAGTAGGAATCAATCTACCCTCAAAAAAAATATAAAACATTATTAAACTCATCGAAGAAAAAGAACAACATAATATAATTAATAAAAAAAGAACAACAAAGACAAAAAATCGAGAATAATTACTTAAGTCATAAATAAATATTCTAGAAGTCAACATTAAAGAACAAATCCAAAATCTTAATAAAATCAAAAAGAAAGAATAACAATCAAACCCCAAAAAATAAGAAATTATATTAAAATCAGCATAAAAATAAAACCCTAGCATAAAAATAAATCTAACCATAAACATCAAAGACTGAATAAATCACCAAAACCCATAAAATAAAGAAAGGGGGGTCATAAAAATCAACACAAAAAGATATTTTAACATAAAGACAAAGAAAAAGAATTAAAGAAATCATTCCCATAAGAGCGAATCATGGAAACCAAAATTGATAGACCTAAAGAGCCCTCACAAACAGAAAAAACAAGAAAAATTAAAGGAAAATAATAATCGTAATCATAAGAAAATAAATAAATAACAATAAACATAAATAAAGATAAAACAATATATTCTAATCTCAAAAGAACTTCAAGTAAATGCTTTCGCCTAGATGAAAAAACATAAACCCCAGAAATATATATAAATAAAGTAATCAACAAAGAAAATTTTAACATAGTTTTAATAGTTTAATAAAAACATCGACCTTGTAAGTCGAAATTAATACAGCCCCTTTTTAAAACTTCAGGGGTAAGGACTCTTCCTTATCTTAAGCATCCAAAGCTAATATTTTTATAAAATAACCCCTGATTTGTTAAAAACTTTAATTATATCCACCTCAAGCTCTATTAATATTAATTTTATAAAATTTAATCACCCTATATCTATATTATTGACTATTATTATTCAAACAATTTTTATTAGAATTATTATAGGAAACTTAATAGAAAGATTCTGACTCTCATATATTCTATTTTTAACATTTTTAGGTGGAATAATAGTACTATTTGTTTATATTACAAGAATTGCATCTAATGAATTATTTAATTTAAACTTAAATTATGTAATTATTACTATTATAATAATAGTAATTACATTTTCTATTATAATTATTACAGAATATTCACTTGTTAATGACATTTTCAAAAATAGAGAAACTTTTATATTAAATTTTAATATTGATACTCAAGAAATAAGATACTCTCTAATAAAAACCTATAACTACCCATCATTCTTAATTACCTTAATAATAATAATATATTTATTCTTAACCTTAGTAGTAGTTGTCAAAATTACTAATATTAACCAAGGACCAATTCGAAAATTTAACTAACCAATGAATAAACCATTTCGTTTAAAACAACCATTATTTAAAATCATTAATAATTCATTAATTGATTTACCCACTCCTACAAATATCTCATTATGATGAAATTATGGATCCCTTTTAGGATTATGTTTAGTAATTCAAATTATAACAGGATTATTTTTAGCAATACACTATACACCTAATATTGAATTAGCATTTAGAAGAATAATCCATACTTGTCGTGACGTAAATAACGGGTGAATTATTCGAACCTTACATGCTAATGGAGCATCAATATTTTTTATCTGTATTTACCTACATGTAGGGCGAGGAATTTATTATGGATCATTTATATATAAAAATACATGGATGATTGGAACAATCATTTTATTTTTAGTTATAGCAACTGCATTCTTAGGATATGTTCTACCTTGGGGTCAAATGTCTTTTTGAGGTGCAACAGTAATTACAAATTTATTATCTGCAATCCCTTATATAGGAACAAATCTAGTTCAATGAATTTGAGGGGGATTTGCAGTCGATAATGCTACATTAAACCGATTCTTCACCTTTCATTTTGTTTTACCATTTATTATTGCTGCAATGGCTATAATTCATTTGTTTTTCCTACACCTGTCTGGGTCAAACAATCCATTAGGTCTTAATAGAAATATTGAAAAAATCCCATTCCACCCTTATTTTACATTTAAAGATTCAATTACTATTATTAGAGTAACATTTATATTAACCTTATTATGTTTAATTAACCCTTATCTTCTAGGGGACCCAGATAATTTCATCCCAGCAAATCCATTAATTACCCCTGTACATATCCAACCAGAATGATATTTTCTATTCGCTTATGCTATCCTCCGATCAATTCCTAATAAATTAGGGGGAGTTATTGCATTATTCTTATCAGTTAGAATTCTAATGATTATACCATTATACAACAAAACACCTTTTCGAGGGATCCAATTCTACCCTATAAATCAACTTATTTTTTGAATAATAGTAACCGTAGTAATTTTGTTAACATGAATCGGTAAACGACCAGTTGAAGACCCCTACATTTTAACAGGCCAATTATTAACATTACTATATTTCTTGTACTTTATTATAAATACCCATTTAAGATACTTATGAGACTTAATAATTAAAAATTAAGTTAATTAGTTTAGTGATAAAGCTTATGTCTTGAAAACATAAATAAGAAGTTCAAATCTTCTATTAACTTTAATTATTCTTAAAAAATTTCAGTAAATAGTTTATGTTAATAAAATCTTTAACCCACAAAAAAACATTAAGAAATTCAGAGATAAAGGAAGGAATCTCCTTCAAGCCAAATATATCAATTTATCATAACGGAATCGCGGTAAAGTCCCACGAACTCAAATAAAACAAAAAGCAATAAAAGACAATTTTAAATAAAAAAACAATGAACCAAAGTCTCCCCCAAAAAAAAATAACCCTATAAATATTCTCATAAAAATAATTCTTGTATACTCCGACAAAAAAATTAACGTAAAACCCCCGGCCCCATATTCAACGTTAAACCCCGATACCAACTCAGACTCACCTTCAGCAAAATCAAAAGGACTACGATTAGTTTCGGCCAAACAGGAAGAAAAACAAGAATACATTAAAGGTAAAGAAACCCAAACAAACCAACAATAACTTTGATAATCTATAAAATTAAATAAATTAAAACCCCCAACTAAAATAATTAAACTTAATAGAATTAAAGCCAATCTAACCTCATAAGAAATAGTTTGAGCAACTGAACGTAATGAACCAATTATTGAATAATTTGAATTTGAAGATCAACCAGCAATTATTATTGTATATACATTTAAACTAGTACAACACAAAAAAAACAAAAACCCATATATAAAAGAGCATATATAAGTCAAATAAGGGAAGATTACCCAAATAACCAAAGAAACCATTAAACTAAAAATAGGAGAAAAATAATAAAGGAAATAATTTGATATAATAGGATATATTTGCTCCTTAGAAATTAATTTTAAAGCATCTCTAAAAGGCTGTAAAATACCGAAGAAACCTACTTTATTTGGACCCTTACGAATATGAATATAACCTAATACCTTACGTTCAAACAAGGTTAAAAAAGCAACTCTAATTATAACTAAAATAATTAATAAAAAAAAATTCAAAAAAAATATTATTAAATCATAAAATATAATTACTATTTGTAGGAATAATCTACATAAATGAAATCTAAATTCAACACATTAATTCTGTCAAAATAGTTAATTAATAATAATCAACAATAAACAAAAATATTTCAACTATATGGTCCTTTCGTACTAATATAACATTGTATAAACTTAGGATAGAAACCGACCTGGCTCACACCGGTCTGAACTCAGATCATGTAAGAAATTAAAGGTCGAACAGACCTAGTTACTAAACTGATACAACTAGTACTTATCTTAATCCAACATCGAGGTCGCAATCTGTCTTGTTGATAAGAACTCTAAAAAACAATTACGCTGTTATCCCTAAGGTAACTTAATCTTTTAATCACAAATAATGGATCAACCTTTCATAAATTAATGATTTACAAATCTAAAGAGTTTAATTATTCTTCATGTCACCCCAACAAAATATATTAGTAATAAATAAAATAAATTATCAAAACCCTATTTTCAATTATATATAAAGCTCTATAGGGTCTTCTCGTCCTAAAGTCAAATTTAAGCCTTTTAACTTAAAAGTTAAATTTTATCAATTAATAATTGAGACAGTCAGCCCCTCGTCAAACCATTCATTCTAGACTACAATTAAAAATCTAATGATTATGCTACCTTTGCACGGTCAAAATACCGCGGCTCTTTAAATATATTAATTCAGTGAGCAGGTCAGACTTTAAATTATTATCAAAAAGACATGTTTTTGATAAACAGGCGGGGGTTTATTTGCCAAGTTCCTTAAATTAAATTTTTTAAAAAAATAATTTAAACAAAAAATATACTAATTCAATCATTATTACAAAAAATAAAAAATTAATTTAAATATTTCAATAAAATTCCTAAAATAATTATAAAATTTCAATTAAAAATGAAATAAAACTTAATCTAAAAGATAGCTGGTTAAAAGCCTACTTTTTGATAAAAATAAAAAATTATAGAATAATATAATAGAGCTTATCCCCCAAAATATAAATAAGTAAATAATTAAAAACAAAAAATTGTAATTAAACAATAATACTATAAAAAATTAAATTTTTTCTTGAAAAACTAGAAACCTTAGGAAAAGAATAACATATCACTTCTATACCCAAATTAAAAATATTGATAAAACAATAAAAATAAATTCAAAATATAGATCAACCTAAATCGAGATAAGTAAAAATCTATACAAAAATATAGATCAACCCTGATACAAAAGGTACCCTATATAAAGTACTTCCATACTTATAATTAAATCATAATTCAATTACCATACTAATTAACTAAAATTTAATAAATCAATTCTTAAAAATACTTAGACAAAAATTAAAAAAGATACTTCTATTAAACATTATCTTAAACAAAATAAAAAAATAATATTATTAAATCAAGATAATCTGAATTGCACAGAAACCCACCTCAGTGTAAATGAAATACTTATCTCTCAAGTTATATCTTGAATCTTACTAGATACACTTTCCAGTACATCTACTATGTTACGACTTATCTCATCTATGTATATATTAATTAAACCAAATAAAATAATGAGAGTGACGGGCGATGTGTACACACCTCAGAGCCATAATCAAACAAAAAAAGTAAAACAAATTACTATCAAATCCAACTTAGTTAAAAATTTCCATAAATAAAAACGTAAATTTAATTTATTGTAACCCAACACCTCTTATTTATAATTGCACCTTGACCTGAAATAAACCAAAATTATGGATTATGAAAATTTTAACAACTCTCAAAAGATTTTCTGATAACGGAGATATACAAATATATAAAAACAAGTATTACAAATCGTGTACTATCAATCATGGGGGGTAGGTTCCTCTGAATGGAATGAAATGCCGCCAAATTCTTTGGGTTTCAAGATCTTAGCTATCACTACCCTAACAAATATTTACAATTTAAATAATAGGGTATCTAATCCTAGTTTAAATTCAAATTTTCATAGAATCAAAAATAAGAATATAAAACAAAATATAAATTTCACCCTCTAAAATCATATATATAATCCCTATAAACAATAATCTACAAAGTTAAAAATATTCAATTGCATTAATTGTATAACCGCGACTGCTGGCACAAAATTAGTCAAAACTCAATCAATTACTAATTCCAAAATAACTCGATTTATTAAATTTAATTACTACATAAACGAAACATTTAGCAGAATAAAAAATAAAAATTAAACCTAAGACTATACAAAATAAGAGGAAGTTTAAAAATTTTAAGAAATCAAATGCAATCAAACACTACTATAATTCTAAAAAAAAAAGTAACTATATACTGTATATTCCCTATATATAAGGAGTGACCATCTCCCTTTTAATATATAAAATAAAGCCTATAGTACAACAATTCAACAATGAGTCGAACTTAGTTTACTATTACTTTTATTCTATTTAATCTTTTTTTTTTTAAATATTCTAAAAAAAGATTAAATAATATAAGATATTTTTTTAAATACCATTTCATAACTATAAATAAATATTATTAACATATAAAACTTATCTATTATACAATAGTTGTTATATAATATAAATATTTATCCTATATAACTATCATATAATGATATTATTATAAGTTACTATATTATATCAATATAATGTTCACGTAAATTTCATGACACTTGTTTAACTATTTATAATAATATATAATATAAGGTTTTAATTTAATATAACTTTTAGAGTTAAATATTTTTCTGGGCCTTAAAAGGCACATCTGTATTTAGACCTTGATTAAATTTATAATTTATAATAATAGCTTATTGTAAATAAATAAACCCTATATGTAATTAATATCAATAGATATATATATATTATATAAATTATTTATATTACTTACGAAACCGGGTATAACCTATTTTTAAATAAAATCATACATAAATTAAACCATATTGAACGCAAATCAACAGTTCATGAAATTTTAAACAACCGCCTTAACACTTTACATTAAATACAAAAGTTTCATC